TACATTTTCATTACTATTTTCATTACTATTAACTCGATATGTGTTTAAAAAAGAAGTTTTTTCATTGTTTTTCGTCGTTAATAAATATAATAAACGCAAATTTTTTTGAATAATTTCGGGTCCTTCTTTATCTTTACCCCATAGAGACATTGAATAGAACGAACTGCTTTTTTTGCCACTGTAAGTTTGAAAATAAACGTTTAAATGTCCTTCAAAAGCAAGTAAATAGATCCGAAACATATAAAATGCAGTTAATCCTGCTGTGGACCAAGCTATTATTGCAAAAATAGGTGAATACAACCAACTATCATTAAGAATTTCATCTTTGGACCAAAAACAAGCAAGGGGTGGAATACCAGAAAGAGAAAGTGTACCCAATAAAAAAGCAGTTTTTGTAATTGGTACATGTTTTCTTAAACCGCCCATAAGAACCATATTCTGACTTTTATCTGGAGAATATCCAACAATAGCTTCCATCGCATGAATAATTGATCCAGATCCTAAGAACAACAATGCCTTCGAATAAGCATGAGTAATCAAATGAAATAAAGCAGCTCGATAAGACCCCATACCTAGAGCTAACATCATATAACCCAATTGAGACATTGTAGAATAAGCTAAGCTTTTCTTAATATCTTTTTGAGCAAGAGCTAAAGTGGCTCCTAAAAATAATGTTATTATACCTATCAAAGCTATTAGATTTAGAATGTAAGGTATAACTATGAAAAGAGGAAGAAGCCGAGCTACAAGAAAAATTCCTGCTGCTACCATAGTAGCGGCATGTATAAGAGCCGAAATGGGGGTAGGCCCTTCCATGGCATCAGGTAACCATACATGAAGTGGAAATTGGGCGGATTTAGCAACAGCGCCGGCAAATAATAGGGAGGCGCATAAAGTAACAAATAAAAAATTAACTTCATTATTAGAAACCAAGTTATTGAATATTTCAAACAAATCCCGAAATTCGAAACTACCTGTTATCCAATAAAAACCCAAAATTCCTAATAATAAACCAAAATCCCCGACACGATTAGTTACAAACGCTTTTTGACAAGCATTCGCGGCACTGGGTCGTGTGAACCAAAAACCTATTAATAGATAAGAACACACTCCAACTAATTCCCAAAAAATATAAATTTGTATCAAATTAGAACTAGTAACTAATCCCAACATTGAAGTATTGGAAAAACTCATATAAGCAAAAAATCTCAAATATCCCTGATCATGAGACATATAATTGTCACTATAAATAAGAACCATAATTCCAACAGTAGTGATTAATATCGACATAATAGAAGTAAGTGGATCAACCAAGCAGCCAAATTCTAAAGAAAAATCATTATTGATGGTCCAAGACCATACATATTGATAGACAGAATTATTATTTATTTGCTGAATAGAAAAAAGGGCTGAAAAAACCATAACTATACTTAATAATAAAACACTAGGAAAAGCCCACATACGGCGAAGATTTTTTGTTGCCGTTGGAAAAAGTAGAAGTCCTGTTCCAATTAAGATAGGAACTGGAAGTGGAATGAAAGGTATAATCCATGAATATTGATATGTATATTCCATAAAAAAATAAAAAAAAAATTTATCTTAATTAATTGTTTCTGAGTCACCGGTTCTTATTTCTTTTCTTTTGAAAGGGGTCGGTTAATAAAAAAAATTAAGATATATAAAATAAAACTTAAATAGAATTTTCTAGCCTTAATTATTCTGAATCTTTCCAAACTACTTCAAATATTTAAAATCAAGAGGTTATAATTGGTCAAATGATATAAATAAGTCACTAGTGAAAAATAAATACGTATTTAATTTTATTAATACTGAATTGTTAATATTAAATTCAAATTTTTAAATAAAATTTTATGAAGATAAAAAATGAAAATTCTAATTTTCATTTTAATTATTACGTATTACAATAATTTTTTTATATCTATAGAACAAGGATAAATAATTATACCAAAAACAGTATTTGATATGAATCATAAAGCCCATAACTAAAACTATTTATTGTAATTCGGTTATTTAGAATCATTAACCAATTTGTTTTGTAACTCATTGTTTGTCTTCCATTACAATAAAAGCTATTTGTAGGAAATGCTATGATATCCAACACTTTAATTTTACGGAAAAAAAAAAGGGGGCAAATAAAATGCCTTTAAATTATGTATTTTGTATCCTTTAACAGATTAACTACTAGTCTCATTTGATAATTAAAATTTTGTGGACTCTTTCTTCGAGCTTGAACAATTAAATTAATATTTAATTAATTAATATAATAGAAAAAATTATTAAAGTTTTTTTTTTTTTATTAAGCGGGAGAAGGGTTGGGTTATTAAACTTTTAGATTTTTTTATTACATGTATAAATGTAACACGACGAAAATAGAAAGAAAACGAAACGGACAATCTTTCTTTTTTTTTTTTTGTATTATTTTTTTTTATTTTATCAACTTCAATCTATTTGGCATAGTGTACCTTATCGTTCTTATTAATATTTTATGTGATTTTTAACCCCCCCTTTTTTTTTGGAGTCTAATTTAGAGAAAAAATAGATAGAGAATAGTAAAGAACAATTGATTTTGAACAATAGATGTCTTTCACATCCAACCGAAAAACCTATTATAACTTTTTAATGGCAGTTCCAAAAAAGCGCACCTCTATTTCAAAAAAACGTATTCGTAAAAATATTTGGAAAAGGAAGGGATATAGGGCAGCATTGAAAGCTTTTTCGTTAGCGAAATCTCTTTCTACCGGGAGTTCTAAAAGTTTTTTTTGTGTAACAAATAAATAATCTGAATCGTTCTAATAACTAATAAAGTAATATAATTTTGTTTATAGTTTATTTATAAGATTTATAAGTTATAAAAATGATAAATAATATTTATCAATTATAATTAATATTAACATCATAATAGTATAGTAAAAGAATAAATATTAATATATAAGATAAATTACAATATAAACAATATACATTAAAAATAAAATAAATAAAAAAGAATTAGTCTCATAATGTTTTAATTTAAAACGAATATAAAATTGAATTTGTTTTACTTTAATTTGAAGCCAAATTTTTCTTTCGTTTCTGATATAGATAAGAATTCTGTTGTCTACTGAATTCTAAAAATGAATGGTACTTTTTTGTTTGAAAAAAGGGTAAACGCAAGCGCAAGGTTTCGCCTTTCATTTTAGTATGTTTTATCATTTTCCGGATGGGGATTATCACTTTCCCCATCGCCCTTACTCAATAATAAAAAGAATTTTTTTTTTAGTTATATTTTTGATTTTATATTATTTTTATATTATAAAGAAGAGGTCGTTGAAACTAATTGATTAAGTTTAAAATGTTTTTTATAATCTTTTAAACCATTATTTTGGGTTTTAGAAATTATTATCACTATATAAATTCCTTAAACCCAATTTAATTAATATTAATAAAAGCCCCGTTTCCATTTTTAGGTAGTTATATGACGAATGCGCCAATTTTGAGTGATCTATTTTAGATCCTATGTTTCGATTGGAAGATCGATCAAGATATAATATATATATATTAATTCAAAAATTTATAAAATATTTTGAAGTACGGTACAATTTCTATACGAAATTTTTTTATATGATTGATACGACCATCCCAAATACCTAACTTAATGGGTTTGCTAAATCTTAACGCAAATTCTCTACACAACAAAAAATCCTAACGCAACCTAACTATGCAAATATTTACATAAATCTTTTGAGTGTATCGCTGAAATTGTGTTATATAAAAATTCAATTTTTTTATTAATCGATAAAATGAATTTTTTATTTTAGATTAATAAAATAAATGATAAAAGAAATTAATCATTAAAAAATGCAAACGAGGCAGAACATTTTTTTTACTTATATCCAGGGATTGAAGTAAAAATTATATAGTTACAACTGTTACATTTTAGTTTTAGGAGAGCATAAAGTAATAGTCTACGAAAAAATACATTGTTAGTTCAGTTAAATAAAATTGACATCCTAAAATACTAAATAACTAAATAAAAAAATAATACTAAATAACTAAATAAAAAAATACTAAATTAAATAACTAAATAAAAAGATAATAATAAGAAAAATCAATATTATTAACGTTAACGAAAACGTTTTAATCCCTAATTTTTAAACAAGTTTTTATTCATCAATTTGAATGGTTTCCTAAAAAAAAATATTGGATTGAATTAACTCCTTCAAGCTCGACGATTGAATAAAAATAGGTTATTATGATTTCGAATAAGCCGCTATGGTGAAATCGGTAGACACGCTGCTCTTAGGAAGCAGTGCTAGAGCATCTCGGTTCGAGTCCGAGTGGCGGCATGGCATCTTCTAAAAGAGTAAGTCCTATAATGAATTCAATTCCAATTCCAGATTTCAATTCCTATAATTGAGGGACGCCCTTATTAATTTAATAATTTTTATGATATTTTCAACTTTAGAGCATATATTAACTCATATATCCTTTTCGATCGTTTCAATTGTAATTACAATTCATTTGATAATTTTATTAGTCGATGAAATCGTAGGACTAGATGATTCGTCAGAAAAGGGGATGATAGCTACTTTTTTCTGCATAACAGGATTATTAGTTACTCGTTGGATGTATTTGAGGCATTTACCATTAAGTGATTTATATGAATCATTAATTTTTCTTTCGTGGAGTTTTTCCATTATTCATATTATTCCGTATTTTAAAAAACATAAAAACCATTTAAGCGCAATAACCGCGCCAAGTGCTATTTTTACTCAAGGTTTTGCTACTTCGGGTCTTTTAACTGAAATGCATCAATCCGCGATATTAGTACCCGCTCTCCAATCCCATTGGTTAATGATGCACGTAAGTATGATGGTATTGAGCTATGCAGCTCTTTTGTGTGGATCATTATTATCACTAGCTCTTCTAGTCATTACATTTCGAAAATTCATAAGGATTTTTAGTAAAAGCAATAATTTAGAAAATGAGTCAGTTTACTTTAGTGAGATTCAATACGTGAACGAAAGAAACAATGTCTTACGAAACACTTCTTTTATTTCGTCTCAAAATTATTACAGGTATCAATTGATTCAACAATTGGATCGTTGGAGTTATCGTATTATTAGTCTAGGGTTTATCCTTTTAACCGTAGGTATTCTTTCGGGAGCAGTATGGGCTAATGAAGCATGGGGATCATATTGGAATTGGGATCCAAAGGAGACTTGGGCATTTATTACTTGGACCATATTCGCTATTTATTTACATATTCGAACAAATAAAAATTTTGAAAGTGTAAATTCTGCAATTGTGGCCTCAATGGGCTTTCTTATAATTTGGATATGCTATTTTGGGGTTAATCTATTAGGAATAGGGTTGCATAGTTATGGTTCATTTACATTAACATCTATACATTAACATCTAATTAAATAAAAGACTTGACGAATATAAACATAGGACGGCATACAGGTATATATACGAAAACTTCATGTAAACAATCAAGAACCATTTGAATCATTTCCATTACTTGATTCAAATGGTTCTCACAAATTCAAAAGATATCTAGTTATAATAGAATTCCAATTTATTTATTTTACTTAAAAGAATATAAAAGACTCATTTTTTTATTGTACAATCAACCATTTTTAAAATCATGGGATTTCAGTTTCATTTTTTGGTTTACTCACAAAAACTATCGAAAAAAATAATTGGATATAATAGCTTCGACCTTGTCAACTGATAATGATAAAACGAAATCGGGATAAACACCAATACCTATTACAGGTAAAAGGATAGAGATCGAAACAAATAATTCTCGCGGTCCAGAATCAAAAAAATAAGAGTTTGGGGCATTAAAAAGCTTGTATCCATAGAACATCTGGCGTAACATAGATAATGAATAAATAGGAGTTAATATCATTCCAATTGCCATTACAAAAGTAATTAATATTTTTGTCATTAAAAGATATTTTTGACTAGTAAGTATTCCAAAAAAAACTAACAATTCGGCAACAAAACCGCTCATGCCCGGTAATGCAAGAGAAGCCATTGATAAGATACTGAAAGTCGTGAATATTTTTGGAATTGCGATAGCCATTCCGCCCATTTCGTCGAGATAAACAAGACGTATTCTATCATAACTCGTTCCGGCCAAGAAAAAAAGCGCAGCGCCAATAAATCCGTGAGAGATGATTTGTAAAATGGCTCCGTTGAGTCCTGTATCGCTTATAGAACCAATTCCTATAATTATGAAACCCATATGAGATACAGAAGAGTAGGCTATTCTTTTTTTTAAATTACGCTGACCGGGAGATGTTGAAGCTGCATAGATTATTTGAATTGTGCCTACTATAATCAACCAGGGAGAGAATATAGAATGGGCGTGGGGTAATAATTCCATATTGATCCGAACCAATCCATACGCTCCCATTTTTAATAAGATTCCGGCTAAAAGCATACAAGTACTGTAATGTGCCTCTCCATGGGTGTCTGGTAACCATGTATGTAAGGGTATGATCGGTGATTTGACAGCAAAAGCAATAAGAAATCCAATATAGAATATTATTTCCAGTGCTACAGGATACGATTGATTAGCTGATGTTTCAAAATTTAATGTTGGTTCATTGGAACCATATAAACCAATACCCAAAACTCCCATTAATAAAAAAACGGAACTTCCTGCAGTGTACAAAATAAATTTTGTAGCTGAATACAAACGTTTCTTTCCCCCCCACATGGATAGAAGTAGATAAACTGGAATTAATTCTAACTCCCACATGATGAAAAAAAGTAAAAGGTCTCGAGAAGAAAATGGTCCTATTTGACCGCTATACATTGCTAACATCAGAAAATGGAATAGTCGGGAATCTCGAGTAATCGGCCGAGCCGCTAAAGTAGCTAAAGTTGTGATAAATCCTGTCAGTAAAATGGGTCCTATAGAAATTCCATCTATTCCCAATCTCCAGTAAAAATCAAAAAAATCGATCCATTTATAATCCTCTGTCAGTTGCATTAATGGATCATCCAATTGGAAACGATAACCGAATGCATAGGTTGTTAGAAGGAGTTCCATTATGCATATACCTATAGTATACCACCTAATTATCTTATTTCCTCTATGAGGGAGAAAGAAAATTAAGGAACCCGCGAATATTGGCAAAACTACAACTAGCGTTAACCAAGGAAAATTATTCATGGTAAAAACAAGATAAACTTGGACCAGAAAAACCCGTGCTCAAAATAAATAGTTTTTGAGCGCGGGTTTTTGTCGGTAAAGGTAAAAAAATCAAATGTATTCAAGTAGGGTTTTCTGGAACGTATTAATAAGCCAGACCCATACTTCGAGTTGTTTCATGCCATAAATAAACTCGAACACTCAAGAAATCTGTCGGACAGGCGGATTCACATCTCTTACAACCGACACAGTCCTCTGTTCTTGGAGCAGAAGCAATTTGCTTAGCTTTACACCCGTCCCAAGGTATCATTTCTAATACATCCGTTGGGCAGGCGCGCACGCATTGAGTACACCCTATACACGTATCATAAATCTTTACTGAATGTGACATTTGGATCTATAAATTTTTGAATGTCAGAAAGTTTCGATCTAGTAAACTTGTAAATGAATCATATATTTAGACACCAGATGAATCAATAATTTATCATAATTTTTCTAATCAATCTACTTCTGGATTGACTCATGCGATAGAGCCAAGATACTTTAATTTCTTACATTTTTGAAAACATGTATTATTACGTAATGTATGGTCATGCTAATTCTAATTTATGAATATTAGAATTTATATGATTAATACTACTTATTCAACAAATTCGATTGATTGATACGAGTTGATTTTCTGTTACGATAAATTGATGAAACAATAGCCGGGCCAATAGCTGCTTCAGCGGCTGCAATAGCTATAACAAAAATTGAGAAAATATTTCCTTTTAATTGGCGACTATCAAAAAAATCAGAAAATGTTACGAAATTCATATTAACCGCATTCAGTATAAGTTCAAGACACATAAGGGCTCTAACCATATTCCGGCTCGTGATCAATCCATAGATACCGATAGAAAATAAGTAGGCACTCAAAACAAGTACATGTTCGAGCATCATTGACCAACTCCTTATCAATTTCGATTCATTTCAATATGAACTGAACAACAATTCAACAGATTCAATTGACTAGAATAAAAAAAAGTACGGAACAAAGGCAGATTTTCTATTGTTAATAGAATAGATTGAATAATTTCTATTTTAGACATAAACAATCTTTAATTAAAGGGAAATAAATGTAATGTAATGTAATAAAACCGAACAGAGTTTAATGTGCATTGCTAATTCTATAAATTTTTTACTGTCGCGCCACGGCAATTGCACCTATCAAAGCGGCTAAAAGAATTATCGAAACGAATTCAAATGGAAGAAAAAAATCTGTTGATAAATGAATTCCAATTTGTTGACTATTACTTATCAAATCTTGCTCTATAATCTGGTTTGATCTTGTAGTCCAAATAATTCCGTACCATGACGTATCCGTAATAATAATCATGAGTAAAACAAAAATACTTGTACAAACTGGCAAAGTAACCACATCCCCAATGGTCCAAAGATTCAAATCTTTGTAATATTCTGAACCATTCATGAACATCACAGCAAATACGATTAAAACATTTATAGCTCCCACGTAAATAAGGAGTTGTGCAGCAGCTACAAAATAAGAGTTTAATAGAATATAGAATAAGGATATACAAACAAGAACCAGTCCCAATGAAAAGGCAGAATAAATGGGGTTGGTAAATAATACTACCCCCATACCTCCTAGTATAAGAACCGATCCCAGAAAGACTAAAAGAAAATCATGTATTGGTCCGGGCAAATCCATTATATGTAAAATAAGAGATAAATAAATAGAAATGTTTTTCATGACCTTATTGAGACCCGACCAGAAAAATTTTTTTTTTATGATTTTTGAGCAATTCCTAATTTAATCCTAAGTAAATAAATACTAAGGGATATGAATAAATGTGAGTACTATTATTGGACTAATTTCATTCTTTATCTGAAAGAGTCGTTCTAATTCTAAACGATATATTTTAAAAAAAATTATGGATATATTAATTAATGGATTTTCAATCCAAATTAAGACGCGTTTCTTACCAACCAATCAATAGTTGGTATTTGTAGTTATTGACCAAACAACACGAAAGAAACCTAAATTCCTTCTATATTAGTTATTAGTAAAGTAATTATAAATTATTCGTTAATAAGAGATTTACTTATTTATTTGAGGCGAATTCAAAATTGTTCGAATTGTATAATCGTCAATTACTGACATTGGTAAACGACCCAAAGCAATTTGATTATAATTCAATTCGTGACGATCATAAGTAGAAAGTTCATATTCTTCAGTCATTGATAAACAATTCGTTGGACAATACTCAACGCAATTACCACAAAATATACAGACTCCGAAATCAATACTGTAATTAAGCAGCCGTTTCTTGCGAATATCAGTTTCCAATTTCCAATCAACAACGGGTAGATCTATAGGACATACACGAACGCATACTTCACAAGCAATACATTTATCAAATTCAAAATGGATTCGACCGCGGAAACGCTCCGCGGTGATTGATTTTTCATAAGGATATTGAATAGTTACGGGTAAACGATTTGCGTGGGATAAAGTAATCATGAAACTTTGACCAATGTACCTTGCAGCTCGTACTGTTTGTTGACCATAATTCATGAACCCAGTTACCATAGAGAACATATCGTTAATATATATATGAATAGTTTTATGTTTGTTTATTTCTCTTGTTTGAGACACGTTGTGAATATAGAATGTTACTTTACAGTGAAAAGAGTTGGAAAGAAGTTGTTAATAATAGATTACCGAGAGAAATAGGTAAAAGAAATTTCCATCCAAGATTCAATAGTTGGTCCATTCTTAGCCTCGGTAAAGTCCATCTTGTTGTGATAGGAATGAACAAGAACAAATAAGTTTTAGCTAATGTAATAAAGATACCAATTATCGCTCCAAAAACTCCACATGTTTTATTTATTTCAAAAAGCTCAGAAACATATATGTCCGGAATAGATATATTCCAACCGCCCAAGTAAAGAACTGTTACAAATAATGAAGAAACCAATAGGTTTAGATAGGAAGCAACATAAAATAACCCAAATTTTATACCCGAGTATTCGGTTTGATAACCTGCTACTAACTCTTCTTCTGCTTCTGGTAAATCAAAAGGTAATCTCTCACATTCTGCTAGGGAAGAAATAATAAAAATGATAAACCCTATAGGCTGACGCCACAAATTCCATCCCCAAAAACCATATTTTGATTGCGCCTCAACAATATCAATTGTACTTGAACTGTTAGATAATTATAGTCGGTGATACCATCACTGTTACCATCGCTATTACAGAACCGTACATGAGATTTTCACCTCATACGGCTCCTTGAAGGCCAGAAATAAATATAGGGACCGCGTCAGTATTCTTTTTTGAATCTTGATATGTTTGTAGGATGGATAACTATCGGCCGGTCCCAAATTAGACCAATTGAATTCTGTCTGTTATAATTATTTTAATTCAAAATTAAATAAAAAAAGTACTTCTGAATTGATCTCATCCTTTCTTTAATTTAATAATTTCAATAATAATTTCAATTCTTCTTTGTTCAGTAATAACTTAACTGTTCAATAAAATACTTCTTGTAAAAATATCAATAACCCGTTGGTTTCACGTACGAAAAAAAAATTCTATATTAATTAATGAATTATGACACAAATTATATATCTATTAATATGTATATGGGAAAGAATAAAAGTAACAAAGAATAAATAAAGTATATCTTTTTTTTTTTTTTTTTTTTCGTTCCTATTCTTCTTTCTATTTCTGAGAAAAAGAGGGCTTTCAAAATAAAGTAAAGGATTATTTCGTTTCGAATAGTTATTTATTAAATCGGTGGATAGGAGTATACTCTGGATTGGAATCGTGTCATGGGGAGTACTGCCTGATCATTTCTACCAACTTAAAGCCCCAATTAGTATTCTTTGTTTGTATATTATGTAAAAATGTCCTTTTGGAGAATTTACATAATCTCCATTACTAATCCTTTACATATGTTCGTGTTTCTAACCATCCACTCGTTTTTGCTCAATCCCCCGTTATGCTAATACATAAAAATGATAGTGAAAACTCAATACGGGGGATCTTTTGAACCCGCTTCAAGTCAGGATGACTAATCAACCAATCTTGGGGGAAACGGTCTCTTCTGTTTATGTTTATTTCCGCTTAACTCTCTAACTCTTATACATAGAAAATGAGAATCAATCTTTTTACTGCGAATTTATATAGAAGCTGTTTTCTTTCACTCATATAACTATTTGATTTAGTTCATCAACCCGAATAATGAATAAAAAAAAATTAAGATATCTACTCAATTCAATCCATTCCAACCCTTTCCTTGAAAGGAAGGAATAGAGAAAAGTTTCTGTCTATGTATCAACGAATCGCACGTAGAGATATTGATAACACACATAAAGTTAATGGTATTTCATAACTAATCGATTGAGCAGCAGCTCGTAGACCGCCTAAAAAGGAATATTTATTATTTGACCCGTATCCCGACATAAGAAGTCCAATTGGAGCAATACTGGAAATGGCAATCCATAAAAAAACACCGATATTGAGATCCGCTAAAACAAGGTGATATCCAAAAGGAACTACTGAATAGCTTACTAAAATTGATATGACTGCTATGGATGGCCCGATACTGAATAAACGAGTATCCCCCCTAGATGGAAAAAGATTTTCTTTGAAAAGTAGTTTTGTCCCATCTGCTAGAGCTTGAAGAACTCCCAAAGGGCCGGCGTATTCAGGTCCAATACGTTGTTGTATCCCTGCCGATATTTCTCTTTCTAACCATACAATTACCAGTACGCCTATTGTGATTCCCACTACAAGAGTCAAAATAGGAACAAGAACCCATAGAATTCCATAAACCTCTTTAAAAAATTCTAATCTAGAAAAAGAATCGATATCTTGTACTTCCGGTGTATCAATTATCATTTCAACGATCAACTTCTCCCATAATGATATCTATACTACCTAGTATCGTCATAATATCAGCCAATTTCATTCTTTTAACTAACCGCGGAAGAATTTGCAAATTGATAAAACCCGGCGGGCGGATTTTCCATCTCCAAGGAAAACCACTCTGATCCCCTATGAGAAAAATTCCCAATTCTCCCTTTGGGGCTTCTACTCTCACATAAAGTTCTTGTTTCGGCAATTCAAATGTAGGAGACGGCTTTTTACTAATAAATCGATATTCAAAATCATTCCATTCCGGATTCCTTTCTCTATCAAAGTATCGTATTTCTAAATTCTCATAGGGTCCCCCTGGAATTCCTTCCAGGGCCTGTTGAATAATTTTTACGGATTCTATCATTTCACCAATTCGGACTAGATAACGAGCCAATGAATCTCCTTCTTTTTGCCACTGTACTTCCCAATCAAATTCGTCGTAACATTCATAATGATCAACTTTACGAAGATCCCATTGTATTCCGGAAGCTCGCAGCATTGGTCCCGATAAACCCCAATTTATTACTTCCTCTCTACCAATAATGCCTACTCCCTCGACTCGTTCTAAAAAAATAGGATTTCGTGTAATAAGTTTTTGATATTCAGCAACTCTTGTTAAAAAATAATCGCAGAAATCCAAACATTTATCTATCCAGCCATGAGGTAGATCGGCCGCTACTCCTCCGATACGAAAATAATTATGCATCATTCTCATACCGGTGGCAGCTTCGAATAGATCATATACTAATTCTCTTTCTCTGAAAATATAGAAAAAGGGAGTTTGTGCACCAATATCCGCCATAAAAGGACCGAGCCATAACAGATGAGAAGCTATACGACTCAACTCCAACATAATTATTCTGATATAGCTGGCTCTTTTAGGTACTTGAATATTTCCCAACTGTTCCGGTCCGTTTACAGTTATTGCTTCTGTGAACATAGTAGCTAAATAATCCCACCGTGTTACATAAGGCAAATATTGTATAATTGTTCGATTTTCCGCAATTTTTTCCATTCCTCGGTGTAAATAACCCAATATTGGTTCACAGTCAATAACATCTTCACCATCTAGAGTAATGATGAGTCGAAGAACACCATGCATTGATGGGTGGTGGGGGCCCATATTGACTATCATGAGGTCTTTTCTTGTAGCCGGTATATTCATAGGTTTTTCCTCGATTCATTCTTTCATGAATTGCTGAAAACGAAAAAAAGTTCATTAAAATTCAAGATCTAATAAATCAAATAATTCAAAATGCCTTTATAAAAATAAAATTAACGAGTTTTTGACTCCCGAATATCCAACCGATTAATTAATTCTTTATAACATATTCTATTTTTCTTTGACAAATAAGACAGTAATCGTTGGCGTTTTCCCAGAATTTTACGTAAACCTCTCTGAGATAAATAGTCTTTTTTGTGTAATTGTAAATGTGAAGTAAGTCTTCGTATCCTATTGGTGAAACTAACTATTTGAAATTCAACAGATCCTCTGTTTTCGTCTTTTTCTTCTTGTGAAATAACTGAGATGAATGAATTTTTTACCATAAACTGAAATCTTCTCTCCCCCCCTCTTTTTATTTTAAGATATTTTTTATTGATAGATATCTTTATTGATCAGTAATAATAATGCCCCTAATTTTTATTTGGTATATACAAAAATTTGTATTTCGTTATTAATTTCTAATTTTTTAAAATTTAATAAAACTTACTCAATCCTATTTTCATTTTAAAATTGGATTTGAAAGGGGATACAAAAGTATGGTTGGTTTCTTCACTCACAAAAGATAAAAGTTTAGACCTAAAATAAGAAAATTTTGTTCATTCTAGATCTAATTGATATGTCATTGAATTAGTATCATGTATCAGAATGGAATGTAAGACAATGTATGCGTGCATCTCTTTGTCGTCATAGACCAGATCTGGTATGGGAAATATAGGAAAAATGTACTATTAATGAATTTTCAATCGCGGATACATACGTATCCTTACCATACTGAAACAACTGCCATTATTGGTATTAAACCAATAACGATTCATACAAGCTAAATCTTCTAATCGATAATTGGGCCAAAGAAATAGCTTTAATTTTATAAGTTTTTTTTTATATTTTTTGCTTTTATCCACAACTTGACTGTTTACCTCATTCCCATTACAAAAAGATGCCTTTCTATGTCTATTCTTAGAATTTAAACAAATTAGAATTCGCAATTCTCTACGACGTCTAGGCGATAAAATATTTTCAGGAACAAACAAATCATAATTTTTTTTATATCTATTTCCAGTCATCTTTTGATGTTTTGTAATGACTTCATCAGAATTCTTATCAACATGTTTTTTTTCTCGGTATCTTTGATTTATTTGATGTTTACTTTTATGAACTAATGAAATACCGAGGGTTTGATACATAATAAATTTTCCATCATTTTTTATAGCTAGACGAATTGGTTCAATAATCAAAAATCCCCTTTTAATAAATTCTGTAAGAGTTACATCTTTCTGAATCGTCAAAATATCCAGACTCATTTCGCCCCTTTGAATAGAGGATATAGTAATTTCTCTTGGATTTATCAGTCTAAGCAGGAGACAATATACGTTGATGTTATTGATTATTTTTTTATTTAAAGAATCATCCCATCTCAATTGAAAATACAAATACCTTTTTAGGAAGAAATCAAACTCCGCTTTTGTATTGATCTTGTATTGCTTTTTATTTCTATGTTTTTTCATGTCCGATCCCGTATAATCTTCTTCAACATCTTTTTCTTGGTTTGAAAGAGCTGATTTAAGATCTGCTTGGCCCGTGGATTCTTTTTCTCCTTGATTTCGGTTTTCTAATTCAAGAGATTTTTTTTCATTCGACGATATTGATATAAAAGGATCTCTTTTTTTATTTCCAGTGATGCTTTTGTTTTCACTAGCATTTTTTTTTATATTAGAATTAAAAAGTAGTAATTTAATTGGTATAACCCACGGTTTCATTTTATACGTATTATAAAGTCTCACAAATTCTGGCAAGAACCAAAGTTCCAGATTTGATATGGGACGACTTAGTATTTCTTCATTCATTCCCATCCAATCCAAAAGGGGTTTTTGATTGGATAGGTTGATTTTTTGGTCTTGCTGAAGTGTGAGATAAAAAAGACCCTTATTATTGATTTTATCAATTATTTGATACTTATTAACCCTAGTCTTAGTATATTTATTACTGTTAGTGTCAGTATCAATATTGATCCAGGCCTCAATATCGACCTTCGTTTTAAGACAAAAATCGAGAATTCTCCAATCAAAAAATTTTCTATCCGTATTTTTATCCATATCTCGAATATCATCTTCTACCATATTAAATGATTTTTGTTTATGTGTGTTGTAATTATAAAAAATATCTTGGTTAGTTTTTACTTGTAATGGTGATCCATAAATTGAAGAGTACTTCTTAGTTTCAGAATTTATAGATTTATATGCTAAAAGATCATATCTATATTGTTTTTTAAAATTATCCTTTTGATTCAATAATAAATCCGTTTCCATTTTTGTTTTTTTTTCGTAGTGAATTAATTCATCTTTTTCATATAAATCACACAAATCTTTATATAAATCTTTATTTTGAGCTATACAGTTCAATATATTTCGCCATTTTTGTGGTACTACTCTAGACCATTTAATTTGAGATACATCACATTGATATTGATAATGACTCCTTAACCAATTTGTCCATTGATTCATTCCAGAATTGCGAAGATTCTTAGGTCTTAATTCGGAATGAAATAGTTCTTGTCTTACAACAAAAAAATCCTTTATTTCATTCTTAAGAAAAAGGGGGGTTCCATTATATTGAAATACGGATTTCAATTTCTCTAACTTAATAAGTTGGGTTTGTGATAATTTGTAAAATACATATGCTTGTGAAAAGTAAGATAAGTCAAAAAAAGTCTTTGAATTTTTTTGACTAAGACTAATATTAGTATTAGAAAGTGACTCTTTTATAATCGAAATAAATTTAATTAAACTTTGATTTGTTTTATTAATTCTTTCTTGATTTGCTTCATTACTGTTAATGTTTTTATTAATAATTTTTTTTGTTGATTCAAGAAAAAGTTGTGTATTGATACTAGGAATATTAATCATAGATAGAAAGATATCTATGTATATCTTTTCAATGAAAAATATTATAAAATAATGGGATTTACGGATTAATCGAGCAGTTCTTCTTTTTAATATCTGCCAAATATTTTTTTGTGATTCCAATCTTTTATCATCATAACTTATTTTGTTAGAACTCAAATTTCTATCTGAAGTTATAAATCCCTTTTTCTTGTCTTTTGTAATTTTTTCTATTTGATTTATGATTGTGTTTATTCTATCAGTCAGATCTTGCATTTTTTTTTCTGTTAATGAATAATTTGTCCAATCCTGAGATCTAATTTGAATGGACGATTCCTGAATCATCCGATTACTGATTATTGAATCTTTTTTAATTTCACTCAATTCATATACTTCTATTTCTCTCAATCCAAATAATATAATTGGGTTTATTTTTGAGAGTTCTTTTATTATTTCTTTTATAAACAGAATGTTTTTAATGATCCATTTTTTTGGTTTTTTTGAGACATTTAGAAACAATTTTGTTTGTTCTTTAAAAATTCCTAGAATTATAAAACATTTCTTTTGCAATTTTTTAATTTTTTTTTTGAGTTCTTTTAAAATCGGTTCAAAAAATGAAAGTTTTTTTCTGGGAGAACCAAAAGGTAGTTCAGCTTCCATTCCAAAAATTGTTAAAAAACAAAAATCATTTTTTTGACCTTGCTTTTTCATTGGATCGTTATAAGGGGCTCGTAACTTAGATCTGTGCCAAGGTTTAAGACGAAAAGGAAATAGGATCTTGATCTGAATGCCGTCTGTTAACCAGTTTTTTGGAAATTCTTTTTCTGATAATTGAACGCCGTTATAGGTACATTTAACATGCATTTCTCTATTCCAATCCTTTAAGTCCTCATACCATTCCGGAAATTGAAATAATAGTATACGGACGATATTTTTAGCTATTATCAATGAAGGTAATATAATATATTTTCTAAGAATTGATTGGGTTACTAATAAAAAACCTCTCATTACTTGAGCAAGTAAAATACTATCCCAGGCTTCCGCTATTTGTATACGCACTTTCTCCTTTCTTTTGTCTTCTTCTTTTTTGTCCTCCTCTTTTTTTTTCGCGCTTTCTTTTGTCTTTTTCTCTGTATAATTCGAAATTGTGAATTCTGTGTTTTTCCACATCCAATTTCTAAAAATTTTTTTCATCCGTTCAGAAATATCAAAAAAAAAAAAAAAAGATTTGTCTATTCGGTCCAAAAAAAGAGGGGAATGCGCATTTGCTTCAAAGAGTTTCCAAGTAACTGTTTTACG